GTTGTCGTAGCTTAAAACAAAGCATTACACTGAAGATGTTAAGATAGGCTCTAGTACAGCCTCGAAAACACAAAGGCTTGGTCCTGACTTTCCTGTCAGCTTTAACCAAATTTACACATGCGAGTATCCGCACCCCTGTGAGAATGCCCTGCAGTCCCCCGCCCGGGGACAAGGAGCAGGTATCAGGCACATAAATATATAGCCCACAACACCTTGCTTAGCCACACCCTCAAGGGAATCCAGCAGTGATAGACATTAAGCCATGAGTGTAAACTTGACTTAGTTATGGTTAAAAGGGCCGGTAAAACTCGTGCCAGCTACCGCGGTTATACGAGAGACCCAAGTTGATAGGTTCCGGCGTAAAGCGTGGTTAAGGAATAATATATACTAAAGCCGAACGCTTACTAGGCTGTTATACGCTTTACGAAAGTAAGAAGCACATCCACGAAGGTGGCTTTATCTCACCTGAACCCACGAAAGCCAAGATACAAACTGGGATTAGATACCCCACTATGCTTCGCCCTAAACATTGATAGTTTTACACAACCCCTATCCGCCTGGAGACTACGAGCAACAGCTTAAAACCCAAAGGACTTGGCGGTGCTTTAGACCCACCTAGAGGAGCCTGTTCTATAACCGATAACCCCCGTTTAACCTCACCTTTCCTAGTCATTCCCGCCTATATACCGCCGTCGCCAGCTTACCCTGTGAAGGCCCCTTAGTAAGCACAACTGGTACAACCCAGAACGTCAGGTCGAGGTGTAGCGTATGGAGAGGGAAGAAATGGGCTACATTCCCTATTACAGCGAATCACGGATAATATTACTGAAACGTGTATCTAGAAGGAGGATTTAGCAGTAAGCGGAAAGCAGAGCGTCCCGCTGAAACCGGCCCTGAAGCGCGCACACACCGCCCGTCACTCTCTCCAAGCATTTCTTTCCAACTTAACCTAAAACATTTCACCAGCAAAGGGGAGGCAAGTCGTAACATGGTAAGTGTACCGGAAGGTGCACTTGGTAAAACCAAAGCATAGTTCAAAGAAGAACACCCCCTTTACACGGAGGAAATATTCGTTCAATTCGAGTTGCCTTGATACTGACTCGCTAGCCCAACCTAACCAAAAACAACAAAACATAATAACTAAACCCAAAGACATGAACTGTCTCCACGAATAAATCATTTTCCCCCCTCAGTATGGGCGACAGAAAAGGGACATGGAGCGATAGAGAAAGTACCGCAAGGGAATGCTGAAAAACCAAATGAAATAAACAAGTGAAGCCTAAAAAAGCAGAGATTCCACCTCGTACCTTTTGCATCATGATTTAGCCAGTGCAACCCAAGCAAAGAGCGCTTTAGTTTGATAACCCGAAACTTGGTGAGCTACTCCGAGGCAACCTAATTAATAGGGCTAACCCATCTCTGTGGCAAAAGAGTGGGAAGACCTTCGAGTAGAGGTGATAAACCTACCGAACTTAGTAATAGCTGGTTGCCCATCAACTGGATAGAAGTTCAGCCTCCCGGCTTCTTCCTTCACCTAAATTTTGTAATTACTACAGATATTATAAGAAACCAGGAGAGTTAGTCGAAGGGGGTACAGCCCCTTAGAAACAAGATACAACTTTTTTAGGAGGATAAAGATCATAATCAAACAAGGCAAGACATCGGGGTGGGCTTGAAAGCAGCCATCCCATCAAAAAGCGTTAAAGCTCAGACACTTTATTTTAAGCCCCAAGTTTCGACCACCGCCTCTTACTCCCCTTATCCTACCGGGCCATCCCATGCAACCATGGGAGTGATCCTGCTAAAATCAGTATATAAGAAGGCCTAACGGCCCTCTCCCTGCATACGTGTAAATCGGAAACGGACAACCCACCGAACCTTAACGGACCCAAAAACAGAGGGAACTGAGCCACAAACAAAACAACTAGAAAAACACCCAAACAAACAACCGTTACCCCCACACAGGTATGCCTCCCGGGAAAGACTAAAAGAAAGAGAAGGAACTCGGCAAACACTCAGCCTCGCCTGTTTACCAAAAACATCGCCTCTTGCTAATCCGAAAGTATAAGAGGTCCCGCCTGCCCTGTGACTATATGTTCAACGGCCGCGGTATTTTGACCGTGCGAAGGTAGCGCAATCACTTGTCTTTTAAATGGGGACCTGTATGAATGGCATAACGAGGGCTTGACTGTCTCCTCTTTCAAGTCAATGAAATTGATCTCCCCGTGCAGAAGCGGGGATAGACACATAAGACGAGAAGACCCCATGGAGCTTTAGACACTAAAGCAGATCAGCATTAATACCCTGAACATGGGGCACGAATATACTGAACCCTGCCCTAATGTCTTAGGTTGGGGCGACCGCGGAGAAATAAAAAACCCCCGCAAGGACCGAATGTACTACATTCACAACCAAGAGCGACAGCTCTAATTAACAGATATTTCTGACCAATAAGATCCGGCAACGCCGATTAATGAACCAAGTTACCCTAGGGATAACAGCGCAATCTCCTCTTAGAGCCCGTATCAACGAGGAGGTTTACGACCTCGATGTTGGATCAGGACATCCTAATGGTGCAGCCGCTATTAAGGGTTCGTTTGTTCAACGATTAAAGTCCTACGTGATCTGAGTTCAGACCGGAGTAATCCAGGTCGGTTTCTATCTATGTAATGATCTTTTCCAGTACGAAAGGACCGAAAAGAGGGGGCCCATATCCAAAACATGCCTCACCCCCACCTGATGAAAGCAGCTCAATCAGACAAGGGGGCATCATCCCCTTGTCTGAGAGAACGACAAAGTTGGGGTGGCAGAGCCCGGTTATACTGCAAAAGGCCTAAGCCCTTTGTACAGAGGTTCAAATCCTCTCTCCAACTATGATTTCAGCGCTTTTCACCCACATCATTAATCCCCTAGCCTACATCGTTCCCGTACTTCTAGCCGTTGCCTTCCTTACACTAGTCGAACGAAAAGTCCTAGGATATATGCAATTTCGAAAAGGCCCAAACATCGTTGGACCCTACGGCCTCCTTCAACCAATCGCCGACGGGATTAAACTATTTACTAAAGAGCCTGTCCGACCCTCAACCGCCTCCCCCATCCTTTTCCTCCTAGCCCCAATATTAGCCCTCACCCTCGCCCTCACCTTATGAGCCCCCCTCCCCATACCATACCCTATTCTTGACCTAAATCTAGGAATTCTCTTTATCTTAGCACTATCCAGTTTAGCAGTATATTCTATTTTGGGTTCAGGCTGGGCCTCCAATTCAAAATACGCACTCATTGGAGCCCTCCGAGCTGTAGCACAAACTATTTCTTATGAAGTCAGCCTAGGACTAATCCTTCTAAATGCAATTATCTTTACAGGAGGCTTCACCTTACAAACCTTCAGCACAGCCCAAGAAGCCACTTGACTCCTCCTACCAGCCTGACCTCTAGCTGCAATATGATACATTTCTACGCTAGCAGAAACTAACCGAGCACCATTTGACCTAACGGAAGGAGAATCAGAGCTAGTCTCTGGTTTCAACGTAGAGTACGCAGGGGGCCCCTTCGCTTTATTCTTCCTAGCAGAATATGCAAATATTCTCCTTATAAACACCCTATCTGCCATCCTCTTCCTAGGAGCCTCCCATCTCCCCGCCACCCCTGAACTAACAGCCATAAATTTAATAACAAAAGCGGCCCTCCTCTCCTTACTATTCCTCTGAGTCCGAGCCTCCTACCCCCGATTCCGATACGACCAGCTAATGCACCTAATCTGAAAAAACTTCCTTCCACTTACACTGGCCTTAGTTATCTGACACCTTGCACTTCCCATTGCATTCGCTGGCCTCCCCCCTCAACTTTAACCACGGAGCCGTGCCTGAAATAAAGGGCCACTTTGATAGAGTGAATTATGAGGGTTAAAGCCCCTCCAGCTCCTTAGAAAGAAGGGACTCGAACCCTAACTAAAGAGATCAAAACTCTTAGTGCTTCCATTACACCACTTCCTAAGTAAAGTCAGCTAATTAAGCTCTTGGGCCCATACCCCAAATATGTGGGTTAAAACCCCACCTTCACTAATGAATCCATACATCTTAGCCACCCTATTATTTAGCCTTGGACTAGGAACCACCATTACATTTGCAAGCTCCCACTGGCTACTCGCCTGAATGGGGCTGGAAATTAACACCCTTGCCATTCTTCCCCTTATAGCCCAACAACACCACCCCCGAGCAGTTGAAGCCGCCACAAAATACTTCCTCACTCAAGCAACAGGGGCAGCAACCCTCCTATTTGCCAGCACTACCAACGCATGGCTGACAGGACAATGAGATATTTTACAAATATCCCACCCCCTCACAACTACCATTGCCATTCTTGCCCTGTCCTTAAAAGTAGGCCTTGCCCCATTACACACATGACTGCCCGAAGTACTCCAAGGGCTGGACCTAACCACCGGACTTATCCTGTCAACCTGACAAAAACTAGCACCTTTCGCCCTACTTCTTCAAATTCAACCCACCAACCCCACAATCCTAATTGCCCTTGGCATTACCTCCACCCTAGTCGGAGGTTGAGGGGGGCTCAACCAAACACAACTCCGAAAAATTATAGCATATTCCTCTACAGCCCACCTAGGCTGAATAATTCTAGTCCTTCAATTCTCCCCCCCCTTAACCCTTCTAACTCTACTGACATATCTAGTAATAACATCATCAACATTCCTCGTATTTAAACTAAACAAATCAACGAGCATTAATACACTAGCCACCTCTTGAGCAAAAACCCCCGCACTAACCACACTCACCCCCCTTATTCTCCTATCCTTGGGAGGCCTCCCCCCACTAACAGGCTTTATACCAAAATGACTCATCCTTCAAGAGTTAACCAAACAAGACCTAGCACCCATTGCCACCCTGGCGGCTCTCACCGCCCTACTAAGCCTGTATTTTTACCTACGATTATCATACGCCATGACACTTACCATATCCCCCAATAACGTAACAGGCCTGACCCCCTGACGCCTCCATTCCCCGCAACTGACATTTCCACTTGCCCTCCTGACCATATCTTCAATCTCCTTACTTCCCCTCACCCCAACCATATTGACCCTTCTAACCCTATAAGAGGCTTAGGATAATACTAGACCGAGGACCTTCAAAGCCCTTAGTGGGAGTGAAAATCTCCCAGCCCCTGATAAAACTTGCGGGACGCTAACCCACATCTCCTGCGTGCAAAGCAGGCGCTTTAATTAAGCTAAAGCCTTACTAGACAGGTAGGCTTCGATCCTACAAACTCTTAGTTAACAGCTAAGCGCTCAAACCGGCGAGCATCTATCTAACTTTTCTCCGCCTACCTACAGTACAATAACTGTAGGCGGAGAAAAGCCCCGGCAAACGTTTAATTTGCTTCTTTAGATTTGCAATCTAACATGTTAATACACCTCAAGGCTTGGTAAGAAGAGGAATTGAACCTCTGTCTATGGGGCTACAACCCACCGCTTAAACATTCAGCCATCCTACCTGTGGCCATTACACGTTGATTCTTCTCGACTAATCACAAAGACATTGGCACCCTTTATCTTGTATTTGGTGCCTGAGCCGGTATAGTAGGAACCGCCCTCAGCCTGCTTATTCGAGCTGAGCTGAGCCAGCCAGGGGCCCTACTTGGCGACGATCAAATCTATAACGTAATTGTTACAGCACATGCTTTCGTAATAATTTTCTTTATAGTAATACCAATCATGATTGGTGGCTTCGGAAACTGACTTGTACCACTTATAGTCGGCGCCCCAGACATGGCATTCCCTCGAATAAACAACATAAGCTTCTGACTTCTTCCCCCGTCCTTCCTGCTTCTCCTGGCTTCCTCTGGAGTAGAGGCTGGTGCTGGAACTGGCTGAACGGTCTACCCCCCTCTAGCCGGCAACCTGGCCCACGCAGGAGCATCTGTAGACTTAACCATCTTCTCACTTCACTTAGCGGGGGTCTCATCAATTCTAGGAGCAATTAACTTCATTACAACCATTGTCAATATAAAACCCCCAGCCATCTCGCAGTATCAAACACCTTTATTCGTCTGAGCTGTACTAATCACAGCAGTTCTGCTGCTCTTGTCCCTCCCCGTGCTCGCCGCCGGCATTACAATACTTTTAACAGATCGAAACCTCAACACCACTTTCTTTGACCCAGCCGGAGGGGGAGATCCGATTCTCTACCAGCACTTATTCTGATTCTTCGGTCACCCAGAAGTCTACATTTTAATCCTCCCTGGCTTCGGGATGATCTCCCACATTGTTGCATACTATTCTGGGAAAAAAGAACCATTTGGCTATATGGGTATGGTTTGAGCTATGATGGCCATTGGTCTCCTAGGGTTTATTGTGTGGGCACATCATATGTTTACGGTGGGGATAGACGTAGACACACGTGCATATTTTACATCTGCTACTATAATTATTGCAATCCCCACTGGTGTTAAAGTCTTTAGCTGATTAGCTACACTTCATGGAGGATCTATTAAATGAGAAACCCCCCTTCTGTGAGCACTTGGTTTTATTTTCCTTTTTACAGTAGGAGGCCTAACAGGGATTGTCCTAGCTAACTCTTCACTGGACATTGTCCTACACGACACATATTATGTAGTTGCCCACTTCCATTATGTGCTTTCAATAGGAGCCGTGTTTGCTATTGTAGCCGCCTTCGTACACTGATTTCCACTATTCACAGGCTACACCTTGCACAGCACTTGAACAAAAATCCACTTCGGTATTATGTTTGTGGGTGTAAACCTTACCTTTTTCCCCCAGCACTTCCTAGGACTAGCCGGAATGCCCCGTCGATACTCAGATTATCCAGATGCCTATACCCTGTGAAACACCGTTTCTTCTATTGGTTCTATAATCTCCCTTGTAGCGGTAATTATATTCTTATTCATTATCTGAGAAGCATTTGCCTCTAAACGTGAAGTTTTAGCAGTGGATCTGACGATAACTAACGTGGAATGACTCCATGGCTGCCCTCCGCCATATCACACATTTGAGGAACCCGCATTTGTACAAATCCGAACACACTAAACGAGAAAGGGAGGAGTTGAACCCCCGTAGGATGGTTTCAAGCCAACCACATAACCGTTCTGTCACTTTCTTCATAAGACGCTAGTAGAACGCGGCAAGTACGTCACCTTGTCAAAGGCGAAATTGCGGGTTCAAACCCCGCGTGTCTTAGGCCACAAAGAACCCAATTAAACCTGCAACTTTAACCACAAAGGGGCCCGTCCTCTCCATAAGACGCTAGTAGAACGCGACAAATACACCGCCTTGTCGAGGCGAAATTGCGGGTTTAAACCCCGCGCGTCTTAAGCCATAGAGAACCTAACTAAACCTGCAACTTTAACCACAAAGGGGCCCGCCCTCCCCATAAGACGCTAGTAGAACGCGGCAAGTACGTCACCTTGTCAAAGGCGAAATTGCGGGTTCAAACCCCGCGTGTCTTAGGCCACAAAGAACCCAATTAAACCTGCAACTTTAACCACAAAGGGGCCCGCCCTCCCCATAAGACGCTAGTAGAACGCGGCAAGTACGTCACCTTGTCAAAGGCGAAATTGCGGGTTCAAACCCCGCGTGTCTTAGGCCACAAAGAACCCAATTAAACCTGCAACTTTAACCACAAAGGGGCCCGCCCTCCCCATAAGACGCTAGTAGAACGCGGCAAGTACGTCACCTTGTCAAAGGCGAAATTGCGGGTTCAAACCCCGCGTGTCTTAAACCATAAATGGCACATCCCACGCAACTAGGCTTACAAGATGCAACTTCACCAGTTATAGAGGAACTCCTTCACTTCCACGATCACGCCTTAATAATTGTATTTCTTATTAGCACATTAGTTCTTTATATCATTGTGGCAATAGTTTCCACTAGCTTAACCAACAAATACATTTTGGACTCCCAAGAAATTGAAATTATTTGAACAATTCTGCCTGCAGTAGTCCTTATCCTTATTGCACTACCCTCTCTTCGCATCCTTTATCTAATGGACGAAATTAATGACCCTCACATTACAATTAAAGCCATAGGCCATCAATGATACTGAAGCTACGAATACACCGATTACGAGGACCTCGGATTTGACTCATACATAATTCCCACTCAAGACCTAACCCCCGGCCAATTCCGCCTCCTAGAAGCAGATCACCGCATAGTCGTCCCCTTGGACTCCCCAGTTCGAGTTCTGGTCTCTGCCGAAGATGTCCTCCACTCATGAGCAGTGCCAGCACTAGGTGTGAAAATAGATGCCGTCCCAGGTCGTCTAAACCAAACAGCTTTCATTACATCCCGCCCCGGGGTATTCTACGGACAATGCTCAGAAATCTGTGGTGCAAACCACAGCTTCATGCCAATTGTAGTCGAAGCCGTTCCCCTAGAACACTTTGAAAACTGGTCTTCATTTATACTTCAAGACGCCTCGCTAAGAAGCTTAATAAGGAGTAGCGCTAGCCTTTTAAGCTAGAGATTGGTGACTACCGACCACCCTTAGCGATATGCCCCAACTCCTCCCACTACCCTGATTTGGGACACTACTCTTTGCCTGAGTAGTATTCCTAACCTTCTTCCCTAAAAAAGTGATAGCCCACACTTTCCCCTATCAACCTGCGCCCCTTAAACCCCAAAAACTAGAAAAAACCTCCTGAAACTGACCTTGAGTGTAAGCTTTTTTGATCAATTTATAAGCACAACATACCTAGGAATCCCCCTGATTGCACTGGCACTTATTTTTCCTACCATTCTCTACCCCACATTAACAACCCGATGATTAAACAACCGACTCCTTACCCTACAGAGCGCATTTATTAACCGCTTCACCCATCAACTTCTGCTACCCTTAAATGTCAACGGACATAAATGAGCCGCCCTTCTAGCATCCTTAATGCTCTTTTTAATTTCACTAAACATACTAGGGCTACTACCCTACACTTTTACCCCCACTGCCCAACTATCCCTTAACCTAGGATTTGCAGTCCCTCTCTGATTAGCAACCGTAATTATTGGGATACGGAACCAACCAAATCATGCACTGGGCCACCTCCTGCCAGAAGGAACCCCTAACCTCCTGATCCCTATACTCATTATTATCGAAACAATTAGCCTGTTCATCCGACCTTTGGCACTAGGCGTGCGGTTAACTGCTAACCTAACAGCCGGCCACTTACTCATTCAACTAATTTCCACAGCCGCATTCGTACTTTTACCACTTATACCTGCCGTAGCTATTCTTACAACAACAGTTCTGGTTCTGTTAACGCTCCTAGAAGTTGCCGTAGCAATGATTCAAGCCTATGTCTTTGTTCTTCTATTAACACTTTATCTACAAGAAAACATCTAATGGCACATCAAGCACATGCATATCATATAGTTGACCCAAGCCCTTGACCCCTGACAGGCGCAGTTGCTGCCCTATTAATAACCTCAGGACTTGCAATTTGATTCCACTTCCACTCTACAACACTTATTGTCTTAGGTACAGCCCTGCTCCTCTTGACAATGTATCAATGATGACGAGATATTATTCGAGAAGGTACATTCCAAGGTCACCATACACCCCCCGTACAAAAAGGCCTTCGATATGGTATAATTCTTTTCATTACATCAGAAGTCTTCTTTTTCCTAGGCTTCTTCTGAGCCTTTTACCACTCAAGCCTTGCCCCCACCCCCGAACTAGGGGGCTGCTGACCCCCTACAGGTATTACCACCCTAGACCCATTTGAAGTTCCCCTGCTCAACACGGCTGTACTCCTTGCATCCGGGGTCACAGTAACCTGGGCCCACCACAGCATCATAGAGGGAGAACGAAAACAAGCCATTCAATCACTTACATTTACAATTCTTTTAGGCTTCTACTTCACATTCCTTCAAGCCCTGGAATACTACGAAGCCCCCTTCACAATTGCAGATGGCGTCTATGGCTCAACTTTCTTCGTAGCCACCGGGTTCCACGGCCTTCATGTTATCATTGGCTCCACTTTCCTAGCCGTATGCTTACTTCGACAAATCCAATACCACTTTACATCCGAGCACCACTTTGGATTCGAAGCAGCCGCCTGATACTGACATTTCGTAGACGTTGTCTGACTTTTCTTATATATCTCCATCTATTGATGAGGCTCTTAATCTTTCTAGTATTAAGTTGAGTATAAGTGACTTCCAATCACCCGGTCTTGGTTAAAGCCCAAGGAAAGATAATGAACCTAGTTTCAACTGTTATTACCATTGCTCTTGCCCTGTCGGTAGCTCTTGCTATCCTATCCTTCTGGCTGCCCCTAACAAGCCCCGATCATGAAAAACTATCGCCATACGAATGCGGTTTTGACCCTCTGGGGACAGCTCGGCTCCCATTCTCCTTACGATTTTTTCTCGTCGCTATCCTATTCCTTCTATTCGACCTAGAAATCGCCCTTCTACTCCCGCTTCCATGGGGGGATCAACTAGCCTCCCCCACACTTACCTTCCTATGAGCTTCCATCGTTCTGGCCCTTCTCACCCTGGGACTTATTTACGAATGACTCCAAGGTGGTTTAGACTGAGCCGAATCGGCGATTAGTTTAAATAAAACTCTTGATTTCGGCTCAAACACTTATGGTTAAATCCCATAATCCCCTAATGACTCCCGTGCACTTCATTTTCTCATCCGCTTTCATCCTTGGCCTCACAGGCTTAGCATTCCACCGAACCCACCTTCTTTCTGCCCTCCTTTGCCTAGAAGGTATAATGCTCTCCTTGTTTATTGCTCTCTCCCTCTGAACCGTTCAATTAAACTCCACAAGCTTCTGTACAGCTCCAATACTGTTGCTAGCTTTCTCAGCTTGTGAAGCAAGCGCAGGGCTTGCCCTGCTAGTAGCAACAGCCCGCACTCATGGAACCGACCATCTTAAAAATCTCAACTTATTACAATGTTAAAAATTCTTATCCCCACTTTAATGCTTGTCCCAACTACCTGGTTAACCCCAGCTAAATGACTCTGACCCACAACCCTCGCCCACAGCATACTAATTGCACTAATTAGCCTCTCGTGGCTAAAGAATTCAATAGAAACAGGCTGATCCACCCTAAATCCATTTATAGCTACAGACCCCTTATCTACCCCCCTATTAATCCTCACATGCTGGCTTCTCCCTTTAATAATTTTAGCAAGTCAAAACCACACAACAACAGAGCCAATCAACCGCCAACGCATATATATTACATTACTAGTATCCCTTCAAATTTTCCTTATTTTAGCTTTCGGTGCAACCGAATTAATTATATTCTACGTCATGTTTGAATCCACCCTTATCCCAACCTTAATTCTCATCACCCGATGGGGGAACCAAACAGAACGCCTTAATGCAGGAGTTTACTTCTTATTCTACACCTTAGCGGGCTCCCTTCCTCTACTCGTTGCCCTCCTACTCCTACAAAACTACACCGGAACACTCTCTCTACTCACACTACCACTCTCCCCCCCCCCCCACCTCTCATCTAATGCTGATAAACTATGATGGGCAGGTTGCCTACTAGCATTTCTTGTTAAAATACCACTATACGGTGTACACCTCTGGCTACCAAAAGCACATGTTGAGGCCCCCGTTGCAGGATCAATAGTCCTAGCCGCAGTCCTCCTGAAACTGGGCGGCTACGGAATGATGCGGATAATTGTTATGCTAGAGCCACTTACCAAAGAATTAAGTTACCCCTTCCTTATTTTTGCACTATGGGGGATTATCATAACAAGCTCGATTTGTCTCCGCCAAACTGACCTAAAATCTCTAATCGCTTACTCCTCAGTAAGCCACATGGGCTTAGTAGTCGGAGGAATCCTTATCCAAACCCCCTGAGGATTCACAGGGGCCTTAGTCCTCATAATTGCCCACGGACTTACGTCTTCTGCCCTCTTCTGCCTGGCCAACACAAATTATGAACGAACCCACAGCCGAACCATACTTCTAGCGCGAGGCTTACAAATTATCTTACCTTTAATAACAGCCTGATGATTTATTGCTAGCCTTGCCAATCTTGCACTCCCCCCGCTACCCAACCTAATGGGCGAACTAATAATTATTACCTCCCTATTCAACTGATCTTGATGAACAATTGTGCTAACCGGAGGGGGGACCCTTATCACTGCAAGCTACTCCCTCTATATATTCCTCATAACCCAACGGGGCCCCCTCCCCTCACACATTATTGGGCTCGACCCCTCCCACTCGCGAGAACACTTACTCATGGCCCTTCACCTACTACCGCTCCTCCTCCTTACCCTCAAGCCCGAACTAATCTGAGGCTGAGCCAACTGTAGATATAGTTTCAACTAAAACATTAGATTGTGGTTCTAAAAATAGGGGTTAAAACCCCCTTTTCCACCGAGGAAGGTTCGCTAACAGATAGACCCTGCTAAGTTTTATCACCCCGGTTGAACTCCGGGACTATCCTCGAAGCCCCACTCCCAAAGGATAATAGTTCATCCGTCGGTCTTAGGAACCGAAAACTCTTGGTGCAACTCCAAGTGGTAGTTATGCACACCCCTTCCATCATTATAACTTCAAGCCTACTTATTATTTTTTCCCTACTAATATTTCCTGTATTAACAACCCTCAACCCCCTTCCTCAAAAAGAAGACTGAGCCCTCACACACGTAAAGACAGCTGTAAAACTAGCCTTTTTCGTCAGTCTTCTCCCCCTTTTTTTATTTTTCACTGAAGGGGTAGAAACCATTGCTTCCTCATCAAACTGGATAAACACGTCAACCTTTGACGTTAACCTTAGCTTAAAATTTGATCACTACTCCATTATTTTTACACCTGTCGCCCTATATGTTACATGGTCAATTCTAGAATTTGCCTCCTGATATATACATGCTGACCCTAATATAAACCGATTCTTTAAGTACCTTTTAATTTTCCTAGTCGCAATAATTATTCTAGTTACAGCAAACAACCTCTTTCAACTCTTTATCGGGTGAGAGGGGGTCGGAATCATATCTTTCCTCCTAATTGGCTGATGACACGGACGAGCAGACGCAAACACCGCAGCCCTGCAAGCAGTCATTTATAATCGGGTTGGGGATATCGGCCTAATCTTTGCAATAGCTTGAATAGTTTCCCACCTTAACTCATGGGAATTGCAACAAATTTTTGCAATCGCCAAAAACTTTGACCTCACCTACCCCCTCCTTGGACTAATCGTGGCCGCCACAGGCAAGTCTGCCCAATTCGGACTACACCCGTGACTACCCGCTGCCATGGAAGGCCCTACGCCAGTATCTGCCCTACTCCACTCCAGCACCATGGTCGTCGCAGGTATTTTTCTCTTAGTGCGGATAAGTCCCCTCTTGGAAAACAATACTACTGCCCTAACCACCTGCCTATGCCTCGGAGCCCTAACCACACTATTCACAGCCACATGTGCCTTGACCCAGAATGATATCAAAAAAATCGTTGCATTCTCAACATCCAGCCAATTGGGCCTAATAATAGTAACAATCGGGTTAAACCAGCCCCAACTAGCATTTCTTCATATCTGCACTCATGCTTTCTTTAAAGCCATGCTCTTCTTGTGTTCGGGCTCTATTATTCATAGTCTCAACGACGAACAAGACATTCGCAAAATAGGAGGCATACACCGTCTCACCCCCTTCACCTCTTCCTGCCTTACCATCGGAAGCCTCGCCCTCACAGGCACCCCCTTCCTAGCCGGCTTCTTCTCTAAGGACGCCATTATTGAAGCCCTTAACACCTCATACCTCAACGCCTGAGCCCTTACCTTAACCCTTCTAGCCACCTCCTTCACAGCAATCTACAGCTTACGCATCATCTACTTCGTCTCAATGGGCCGCCCCCGCTTTAATGCATTTTCCCCAATCAACGAAAACAACCCTGCAGTTCTAAACCCCATTAAACGCCTAGCCTGAGGGAGTATTATTGCCGGCCTCCTAATCACCTCTAATCTAACCCCACTAAAAACACCAGTAATGTCTATGCCCCTTATACTCAAACTAGCTGCCCTGGCCGTAACAATTCTAGGCCTATTAGTTGCCCTAGAGCTCGCATCCCTAACAAGTAAGCAGTTTAAACCGGCCCCCTACCTCCCCCCCTTTCGCTTTTCCAACATGCTCGGCTTCTTCCCCATAATTATACATCGCTTCCCCCCTGCAATAAGTCTTGGAATAGGTCAATCTATTGCGAGCCAAATAATTGACCAAACCTGACTAGAAAAAACAGGCCCCAAAGCTATGGCCAAACTTAACAACCCTCTCATTACCTCAACAAGTAACACTCAACGAGGTCTGGTGAAAACGTACCTTATCTTCTTCTTCATCACCCTAATATTTTCCCTATTAATCTTCTTTGTTTAGATGGCCCGAAGAGTGCCCCGACTCAACCCTCGAGTCAATTCCAGGACCACAAACAAAGTCAAGAGAAGAACCCCAGCAGCCACAACCAACATCCACCCACCCTCCGAATATATTACTGCCACCCCTCCATTATCCGCCCGAAAAATATAAAAAGGCCCTCACTCATCGGCTGACCCAGATAAACCACCGACCCACTCACGTCAAAACTTACTAGAAACCCCGACCACAACAGCCGCATAACAGCATATATAAGCCATAACCGTCGGGCTTACCCAAGATTCAGGATAAGGCTCTGCAGCTAAAGCTGCAGAGTAGGCAAACACCACTAGTATACCGCCCAAATAGATTAAAAAAAGAATTAAGGCCAAGAAAGGACTTCCATACTCCACAAGAACCCCACACCCCACCCCCGCCACCATTACCAACCCAAGGGCACCAAAGAAAGGAGAAGGATTAGAAGCAACCGCAATCGCCCCTACGATTCAACAAAATAAAAAACAAACAATAGCAAAGCACATAATTTCTGCCAGGGCTCTAACCAGGAATTATGGCTTGAAAAACCATCGTTGTTATTCAACTACAGAAATGTTACTAATGGCCAGCCTCCGCAAGACGCACCCTCTCTTAAAAATCGCAAACGACGCACTAGTAGACCTCCCAGCCCCCTCCAATATTTCGGTCTGATGGAATTTTGGCTCACTGCTAGGACTTTGTCTTATTGCACAAATCCTCACAGGCCTATTCCTAGCTATGCACTATACATCAGACATTGCCACAGCCTTCTCATCTGTTGCCCATATCTGTCGAGACGTAAACTATGGCTGATTAATCCGCAATATACATGCTAACGGGGCCTCCTTTTTCTTTATCTGCATTTATGCTCACATCGGACGAGGGCTCTACTACGGCTCCTACCTCTATAAAGAAACCTGAAATATTGGAGTCATTCTTCTTCTCCTAGTAATAATGACAGCCTTCGTTGGCTATGTCCTCCCCTGAGGACAAATATCCTTCTGAGGGGCTACGGTCATCACCAACCTTCTATCTGCTTTCCCCTATATTGGAAACGATTTAGTCCAATGAATTTGAGGCGGCTTTTCCGTAGATAATGCCACCCTCACTCGTTTCTTTGCATTCCACTTCTTATTCCCCTTCGTAATTGCAGCCGCCACGCTCCTACACCTCCTCTTTCTCCATGAATCAGGCTCAAATAACCCCCTAGGACTTAACTCTGACGCAGACAAAATTTCCTTCCACCCATACTTCTCATATAAAGATCTCCTAGGATTTGCAGCCCTACTCCTCACACTTACATGCTTAGCACTCTTCTCACCCAACCTGCTAGGAGACCCAGACAATTTTACGCCGGCCAACCCCCTCGTAACCCCCCCCCACATTAAACCCGAATGATACTTCCTATTCGCCTATGCCATCCTGCGATCAATCCCAAATAAACTAGGCGGGGTTCTCGCACTACTAGCCTCAATTTTAGTCCTCATACTAGTCCCAATCCTCCACACCTCTAAACAACGAGCCTTAACTTTCCGCCCTCTAACCCAGTTTCTATTCTGAGTCCTAATCGCCGATGTAGTAATCCTCACCTGAATCGGCGGAATGCCCGTAGAACATCCCTTTATCATTATTGGCCAAGTCGCATCTGTCCTGTACTTCTCACTCTTCTTGTTCTTAATACCAGCTGCAGGATGAGTTGAAAATAAAGTCCTTGAATGACGATGTACTAATAGTTCAGAGATTAGAACGCCGGTCTTGTAAGCCGGATGTCGGAGGTTAAAATCCCCCTTAGTACTCAAAAAGAGGAGATTTTAACTCCCACCTCTAACTCCCAAAGCTAGAATTCTAAACTAAACTACTCTTTGAATATTATACTATTTATAATATCACACATATTATGTATATATTGATTTATTATATATTATGCTTTATAATCAATACATGAATATAACCATTTCTCATTAGTACTATTTAATGAAGGGAAGATATAAACAATATTATGTACTGATACATCAATATTAGTGTAATGAATTTTCAGATATTTTACTGAATGATTATGACATATAGGTCGCATCCAACATCTTAATGAAATTAAAATATAATGCGCAGTAAGAACCGATCAACTAATAGTTCCAGTACATGGACTTATTGAAGGTGAGGGACAATAATCGTGGGGGTTTCACATTGTGATTTATTCCTGGCATTTGGTTCCTACTTCAGGGTCATAAATATTGGTAACTCTCCTCATAAATTTATTGACGCTTGCATAAGTTAATGGTGGCAATCATTCGACTCGTTACCCACCAAGCCGGGCGTTTATTCCAGAGCGCAAGGGGTATTTTTTTTCTTTTTCCTTTCGTGAGCATTTCACAGTGTAAGCGGCGCTATAACCTACTAAGGTTGAACATATTCCTTGTTTATAACAAAGAAACATGCATGTCGGAAAAACATATCTTATAATAATTACATAACTGATTTCAAGGACATAAATAATTAATTTCACTCGAAACATATCTATAAGATACCCCCGGGGTTTATTTTCGTTAAACCCCCCTACCCCCCTAAACCCCTGAGATCCTTAACACTCCTGTAAACCCCCGGAAACAGGAAGAACCTCAAGTAGTTGCTGTAGCAAGTTTATAAATTAAAATTTGTTTATTATATTAATATAATAATTTT